CCGGAGTAAGCGCTATAGCTTGTTTCCAATACTCAGCAGCTTGATCGGACCAAGCCTCCGCAATTTCAGAATCACCCTGTCGAATGGCCTGTTCTCCCCGGTCGGAATAGGTAAGTCAATTCCTTTCCTTAGAACCGTACTTGAGAGTTTCCTACCTCATACGGCTCAGCAATCAGTTCTTTAGACGTCCCGTCTTAATCTACCCTATCTAACTGAATTAAATTTCTGAAAAATTTATCCCATTTTATTGGGTTAGCAGAAGAAGTTAATTACATAAGTTTCAAACTCTAATTTGAATCAATAAATCAGTTTTATCTTTTCTCCCACCTTCAGAAGAATGAAACATAGGTATGGTATTTCCTTATATCGTTAGCATTTTCTGAAAGGTAACTATCTCGCTTTCATATATGAAATTCATATAGAATTTTTGAAAAAGACTTTCTTCTATAATCTATAAGATATAAGAAAAAGACTTACTATCTTTGGGATCTGATGCTACACCGCTGCTCAATACCTTAGTGGATCGACTCTATTACATAAGTTGATTCCTAATTTTTATCTTATATCATGATATAAATAAGCAGTTCTTATTGTATTAACTGAGAACCTCGCTAATTGATCTTTACGGTGCTTCTTCTATCAATTCGATCCTTTATCCATAGAAAAAGTATATAGGCCACACCCATTTCTTCATATTTGGTATTTTGTTCCCGTGAAATCTCTTTCTTTGCTACAGCTTATAAAAATCGTTGCTTTGGACGATGCATATGTAGAAAGCCTATTTTTTTTTCTAGTATTTATATTGAATTTACTAGTACTAGCCGATTTTATCCTTTTTTCCTTCTTTCTATAGTGGAGATAGTCGCACGTAATGACAGATCACGGCCATATTATTAAAAGCTTGTGGTAAGAATGGATTCCGTTCTAGTGCCCGAAAATAATATTCCAAAGCCTTCGTATGCTCTCCATTACTTGTGTGTATAAGGCCTATGTTATAGAGTATATAACTTCGATCATAGGGATCAATTTCTGATCGCGTAGCTTCATAATAATTTTGTAAAGCTTCCGCATAATTTCCTTCAGATTGAGCCGACATCCGTTACGGTCGTCATTCTATTCAAAGAATCCCCGTTCCAGAACCGTACGTGAGATTTTCTTTCATCTCATACGGCTCCTCCTTTCTGTGCATAGTATTAAAAGGAATAATCCGTGGGACCAAAAAAAAAATATCCTTTTATGAACTGATAGGGGCTGGTATTTTTACAAGAAATCTCTAGCCATCCTTCCTGCAAGAGGTTTTTTTCTTAACACCAATCATATAAGTGTTAGATAGAAATGGTAACTCCAACAATTTCTTTGTCCCTAACGCCCCTATTTCCAGGAATTAGTCACTTCAACGATCTTCGATGGTTATACGGGTATCCAAAATACAAACGAGATGGATGTTTGTTGTCCCAACCATTCTTTTTAGTCCCGATACAAATAAGTAAAAGGGGTAATTTATAACAAAGTTTTCGTGTTGTTGATTCCTAGGTGTAGTGCTTCTTCCCCTATGCCACCTATTAGTACTAGTAGAGTAGACTAGGATTAACCTGCAATTACAATATAGATAGAACCTATAGGTGTAACCTTTCGCTCAATACTAAAATCGACGATTGAAGCATCTGAGTCCGCATCAATCGAGGATACACGACAGAAGGCATTGTTCTATCTCCAAACTTCACCTTCACCAAGCGTAGGTTTATTTCCATATAATTTTTTTCTTTCTATCCTCAACCTGAAACATGTCTCTTTCTCGTAAGACTGATAGCTAAAAAAAAAAAAGAAAAAAAAAAGAATCAAATCGCACCATCTCTGTAATAGGTAAATGCCTCTTTTTCTCCTGAAGTTGTCGGAATTATTCGTAATAAGATATTGGCTACAATTGAAGAGGTCTTATCAATAAAATTTCCATTTATCCGAGATCTAGGCATAATTAGCAACCCATTCTATAATTCTTCTCATTTCCTCTCGAGGAAAATGATCTCACAAACAAAGGAATTGTACAGTACGAAATAACATAAAAAGAGACTAATTCTAAAAAAATATAGACTTTCCGCTCAAATTGTGCCCTTTTGGCAGGGAGAGATAGGAAATATTTGAATATGATTGGATTTCGTCCAAATTTTGTAGTATCCCAACGAACGGAACTATTACTAATTTCATTTAACTAAGTTTAAGAGTCAAGGACTTTATTTTATGTTCCTACACTACAGATTCTGAGAACTCGAGAAGTTTTGATTTGATCATGATTCAAAGAGGAAAAAAAGAATAGAATAATTATTCTATAATAAAAATAAAGTCACCACACCATCATTTTTTGTTTGTATAACGTGTATACACTATACAATCGAAATAGAAAAACCTATGGAACAATTTATCCATTTGTAATAGATCTATGGGGTAGGTAATTAGAGGAGTTGCCGTTGAGAAATCTGGGATTGGAAAAGCATTTTTTATTCCTATAGAACCATAGTCTAAATGTAACCCTAGTATAAAATATAGATTCTTCAGTTGATTTATTCTAAGTTAAGTCATTGGTCTTATCCGGTATAATATAAATAAAATCAAAATAAGAAAAGATCGTCGTCTTAACAAACATTAATGGATATCCGCCTTTCCTTAACAAGAAAAAGAGTTTTTTATTCTTTATTCTTTTACCTATACCTAGAATAGAAGTAAAGGGAATATTGAATATTTTTATTTGAAGATTTTAGGAAAAGTTTTACATTTCCATTAGAATAGATTGGTTGTACCTGTACTGCAATAATATGAATTACTCGCTATTCACTCGGTTTATGGTCAATAATAAGATTATGTTATGTAGGAGAGATGGCCGAGTGGTTCAAGGCGTAGCATTGGAACTGCTATGTAGGCTTTTGTTTACCGAGGGTTCGAATCCCTCTCTTTCCGTTTCTGTACCTTCATCTAATTCACCAAGGTTACTTAACACAATGTATCAAATAAAAATTTATACCATTATTTCCATTCTATAAGACCCTTATTTGATAGAGATTTTCTATTCCTAATTACTGTGGTATGTAAAAAAAATACCGAAAAGCGCGAAAAAGGAATGAGAATTTTACTGCCGATTGTGTGATACATAAATTGAAAAAATCTGGATAAAAAAGCCCTTAGCTTAAGCTTAGATTTATATTAGATATATTATATTTATATCGGCGAAAAGCGAGCAAAATTGTCCGAACCTTTCCTTGTTATTTTTGTTAGGTCAAGTCTGACGAGAATAATATTCTACGACGAAGAGCTCATTTATTTTCAAACCGATCCATTTACTATCTATTATTTGATTTACTAATCCTTTATTATGGAATGAGTCAATAGTCAAATGTTTTGGCACCTCCTCGTGGGAGGATAAAGCAATATTATTTTGAACCAGAGCTTTCGATCTTTGCTTATCCTTTGTAACAATAATATCCCGGGGTTTGCAACGATAACTTGGTATATCTACTATATGACCATTAACTAAAATATGTCTATGGTTAACTAATTGCCTGGCTCCAGGAATGGTCGGAGCCATGCCCAATCGAAAAAGGATGTTATCCAAACGCATCTCAAGTAGTTGTAGTAAAACCTGACCTGTTGATCCTTTGGCTTTTCCAGCGATATGCACATATCTAAGTAATTGTCGCTCTGTCAGACCATAATGAAAACGCAATTTCTGTTTTTCTTCTAGACGAATACGATATTGTGACCTTTTACCAGAGCGCAATTGGTTTTTAAGATCACTTCCGGATCTAGGTCTTTTACTAGTTAGTCCTGGTAAAGCCCCCAGACGGCGTATTTTTTTGAAACGAGGCCCTCGGTAACGAGACATAAAAACTCCTTTATTTTATTATTGAAATTTGCAGAAAAAATCTAAATTAAGACTGAACTAACGCATAAACAAAGCAAAGAAAAATTTAAAGAAGTACTACAAACAAGAATGAAATGGATTGTATCAATATACGGATTTTATTGTATATTGTATTTTATTGTGTATTGTATATTTGTATATTGTATGTGTTTTATTTATTAATATATTTAATTTATTAATATATTTATTATTAATATATTTAAATTTCAATATTTTATATTATTTATTATTATTTATATTTATTATTATTTATATTTATTATTATTTATATTATTATATTTATATATTTGTTATTTATATATTTGTTATAATTATATATTTACTTATATATTTTTATAATTATATATTTAATTTACATAATTTTTACCATTTTATTAATTTTATTATATATAATTTATATATTATATATTATTTATATATTATATATTATTTATATATATATATATTTATTATATTATTATTAATTATATTTTATTATTAATTATATTAATTTGATTTATTAATTATATTTTAATTAGAATTTATATAATTATTATTTATATAATTATTCCTATACATTTATATTATATGATATTGTAATAATTTTATATTATATGATATTGTAATAATATCTTATATTTAGATTATTCTTATATTTAGATTATTCTTATATTTAGATTATAATCTATATTATAATCATATTATATATAAAATGATTTATATTACATATTTATTTATATTACATATTATATATAAAATGATTTATATTATAAAAATAAAATTAATTATGTTGTGTTATAAAATTCTATTTTATAATTATAAAATATTAAATTATATTATAATATAAAATATTATAGAAATATAATAAAAAATATAATATAAATAAAAATATAATATAAAATATAATATAAATATAATAAAAAAATATAATATAAAATATAATATAAATATAATAAAAAAATATAATATAAAATATAATATAAATAATATAATATCAAGGTTAAGGCTACGTTTTATGATTTGTTCTGTAGAGGTCTAATTACTCCAATCTTTTATTCATAGTTGGAAGTTACCGCGGCATAACATAATAGATGAGCAACTCGACATTTGGAGAAAAATAGAGGAGTTTTTTCAATATTCCTTGATTTCAGGGGGAGATCATCAATCATGGAAAAAGAAAATATTAAATAGGGAAAAAGCCAGCTATCGGAGTCGAACCGATGACCATCGCATTACAAATGCGATGCTCTAACCTCTGAGCTAAGCGGGCTCGCATAACATAACAGAAACAGAAAAGAAAAATAATGCATAGGAATTCAGGAAATCGTGAGGATCCTCACTATTAGCAATTTATTTTTTTTTTTCTTCTTTCTTATCTCAATCTCATGCGTATTGTATATTCTTTGTATCTTATATTTTTTGTATCTTATATTATCTTATATATTATCTTATATCTTATATATTCCATACATTCCATACAGTTCCATATATTTTATAAAGCCATAACATCATATGTTCTACTATTATTTATTTATTATTACTTATTTAGTTATTATTTTATTATTACTTATTTATTTATTATTACTATTATTTATTTATTAATATATTATAATTATAATATTATAATATAATAATAATAAATTTATTTTTGATTTTTTTTTTATTTATTTTTTTTTTATATTATTTTTTAATTGTTTATTTTTATATTATTGTTTATTTGTTTATATATTATATTATTTTGTTTATTTTTTTATATATTATTTTTTATATTTTATTTTGATTTTGTTGATTGATTATATTGATTGTTTATATTGATATTTGATATTGATTTGATTATATTGAAATATTGAAATTGAATTATTATTATATATTGAATCATATTATATAATTTCATTTTAATTAAAAATTCGAAAAATTGAATTAATAATTCTAAATTGAATGTAAGATATGAATTTATGAATTGACTAATAAAATAAAGTTTTGATTTGATTAGAAATTAGAAAATAAAAATACAATACAAAAAAATCCAATTAGAACAGCGTATTCTATTAATTATATTATTATATTAGCGCTAGAGCAACTCGTTTCTAAGAAAAAAAAGATAAGGATAAAGATACAATCCAGATCGTAATGAGACATTACTCTGGTTTCATTCGGAAAAGCAAGGAAATAGCACGAAAAAAGAGAAGAATGAATATCGACCGTTCCAGTATTCAAAATCCCACTGAAAAAATGAAGGAAGGAGAGACATAGATATATGGGATATATCTTATCCATATTGAATTGCAGATACATCAATGATAGAATCAATTTTGATTGGATAGATATGGGTCATCTGATAGAGATTAAAACGAGAGAGGATAGGTAAAAAATAGCAGTAAATGCTTTTTCGCTATAGGAATCAGTATCTAATTAATTCAACGTTTCTAAAAAAAAATCAAAAATAAAATAAAAGAAGTGGAAGGGATCACAATAGAATTCCGGTCTCAAATCAAAAGGGGATATGGCGAAATTGGTAGACGCTACGGACTTGATTGCATTGAGCCTTGGTATGGAAACCTACTAAGTGGTAACTTCCAAACTCAGAGAAACCCTGGAATAAAAAATGGGCAATCCTGAGCCAAATCCTTGTTTTGTTTTGAGAAAAAAGGATAGGTGCAGAGACTCAATGGAAGCTGTTCTAACGAATGGAGTTGATTGCATTGCGTTGGTAGTTGGAATTCTTCTTTCTATCTAAATTACAGAAAAAATAATCCTATATACCTAATACGCACGTATATATACTGACATATCAAACGATTAATCACAACCCAAATCCATAATTTTTATTTATATAATAAATTCAAAATTTTATGAAAAATTTAAGAGTTATTGTGAATCCATTCCAAATTGAAGTAAGAGTCGAATATTCAGTGATCAAATCATTCACTCCAGAGTTTGATTGATCTTTTGAAAAAAAAAAATGATTAATCGGACGAGAATAAAGAGAGAGTCCTATTCTACATGTCAATACCGACAACAATGAAATTTATAGTAAGAGGAAAATCCGTCGACTTTAGAAATCGTGAGGGTTCAAGTCCCTCTATCCCCAATAAAACCCATTTTACTTCCTAAGTATTTTTCCTCTTTTCCGTTGGTGGCTCAAAATTCACTATGTTTTCCATTTACTCTACTCTTTCACAAAAAGATCCGAGCGTTTTATGTTTAGTTTAGTTTAGCCCAAGTTTTTGTGCAATACACGTACAAATGAAGATATATGTATAAAGACTCTCGAGTATTGAATTATTCACTATTCACAATCTATATTGTTAGGTTATCCTTACACTTATAAATATCAAAAAGTCTTCCTTTTTATTTTATTTAAGACCCCAAAAATTCCAGGGATTAGGTAAGGGTTTTAAAACTTTTTTTGTCCTTTTAATGGACATATACACAAGCCCCTAGTAAGATAAGGCGATGCATGGAAAATGGTCGGGATAGCTCAGTTGGTAGAGCAGAGGACTGAAAATCCTCGTGTCACCAGTTCAAATCTGGTTCCTGACACGTGATTAATTATCGAAAAAATACTCATAGAAATTCATTGAGACAGGTCGGGATACATATTCATT